CCCGAAAATGCCCCGCCCCTAGGTTCATTTGTCGTTGGGGCTCAAAATCTTCCTTGCTCGTTCCTAGGTCTTTTATTCCATTATTTTTGATCGCCGTATTATTTCACTCACTGAGTTCTGTAATTCATTTCTCTTTTCTGAATAGTTGGTTGTGTTGGATGATTTAGGGGTAGTCTTAGATTTAGGTTCTTTTTAAAAATATGCACAAATCTTTTTAGGTTAGGTGATGTAAGCTTCATTTACAGTTTTCCGGCTTTTTTCGAGCTTCAAAAAGGCTTTAATTATTGTTTCTCCGTTCAGGTTTTCTTCATTTATTGTTCCATTTCATCTATGCGGTGTGATTTCTTCTGTTATATTTTTATATTTCTTTCTTTTCTTTTTATTCCTTTCTATTGAAAAGGAGTCCGCTTTCTTCGCACTCATGAAAACAACCTTAAGCTGGAGGGACCAGGAACTAGTGGGAGTGGGAGCCAAAATAGGGCAAGAGCACTGGAAGTCACAGTAGCAGGCATCATATTAAGTTTGGCGCTAACGGAATCCATTTCGAGCAAAGGTATTCTCATATCACGGACAAGCCGGATCATGAAGAAGGGGTAAGTGGGCGGGCAAAAAAGGGTTAGTTCAGTTTTAAATCGACGATTCGTTCCGTTTTTTCAAAGAAAAAGGGGTAGTTAAGAGCATAAATTTCGCCTTTTATATCTTATAGAAAAGATAGGAAGTCTAGCGCCGGTCCTAAAAGGAAGATGCTTTGGGGCATTCGGTAACTACCTAGTATGCTCTACTCTCTCCCGCCTTTAAGGACTCACGGCAGGAGAGCGATGAGTCCGTTCCCTCACTCCCCCTTTTTTAAAAAGAAGCCCCGCTCAACAAGGGGCCCTCTCTGATAAGGAAGAAAACGAAAGAATCTCAATTTTATGACAAATCCGGTCCGACGGCTGTTCTCCACTAACCACAAGGGTATAGGGACTCTCTCTTTCATCTTTTTGCCCCTGCTCGGTAGTTCCGTAGCAGGTTTTTTCGGACGTTTTCTAGGGACCCCCCAGGTTTCCACGATCATCACTTTATTATTACTTTTGGTAACTTTCATACTGATTTATAGAATTTTAGTTTCCAAAGGGAAGAAGAGTTCTTTTCTTTTCTTCGTCATTATCATTCTCATTTTCGTATTCTGTACTTTTTCGAGATATTTGTTGTTTTCTCTGCTGACAAGCGCTTGCATTTGGCAAGTATCTTCCGACAGTGCAAGTGAAAGTAGTCTTCCGGCTTTGGAGTCTTCCTCGAGCAGTGAATCATTGGCTACGTTTAGAGCCGAAATAGCGGCCGATAACGAAGCTGAGATTTATGCTCGCATACGGAGTCTCCAGAGCCGTGATTACTACAACCTTCCTCCACAGAATAATCCGGGGGAGTATGAAGCCCTAGTTCGCAATGACTTCGATCAAGCTATGGATGTCCCCCATTATAGGGTGATACTCGATAGAGAATTCTTCGAAATCACAGTATTAGAAAAGAAGGGTTTATTGCAAGATAAATTCTTCGATATTTTGATGGGGGAACAAAAGATTGATCGGATCATGGAGCTTTCACCATATAAAAATATAAGGGCGGAGGCGTACGACTTCCTTGAGGGTAAGGTGGAGCCGGTGAGCTCTGGGCAACATTCCTTTCAACGGGATATCATGGCAGGGAGTCTGGATTTCTTTATTAAGGATATAAACCAAAGCGGTAGAAATTCACAAATCTACCGTGAATTCTACTCCCACTTTACCGATGAGGGATTCCGCCTCAAGTTCGGATTGCCCCTACCTTAAAGGTCACGCTTTCTTTTTGGATCAGACCGCTCTTGGTCTTCGAACTAGTCATTAATGGTCGGCTTCATTGGTACCCTTTCGGTATGCGTTGCGAACACTTTCATTTTTAGCGTCTCATCTTCTCTATAGAAGCAAAACTCGAACGGATAGAACAGATGGTCCAACTACAAAACTTTTTCTTTTTCATTACTTCCATGGTCGTGCCTCGTGGCACGGCAGCACCCGTACTATTGAAATGGTTCGTCAGTAGAGATGTTCCCACAGGTGCCCCTTCTTCTAATGGTACTATAATTCCTATTCCTATCCCTTCATTCCCTCTTTTGGTCTATCTACATTCCAGGAAATTCATACGCTCCACGGACGGAGCAAAAAGCGGAGTCTTGGTCAGAGCAAGCCGACCTATTCTATTACCAGACATAATTGGGGGAAGCTCATCCGAAACTAGAGCTAGAAAGGCCTTATTTCGTTTCGTTCCTGTTCTTCATTTCCTTCTTATCGAAAAAAAGGGGGATTTCTCATATTTAGAATCTTTCTGCGGTGTGCTCCGTTTACTATTCTTTCGTACTTTCTTCTCTTTACCACGCGATAGGTCAGCGAAGCGTGAGCGGGCGCGGAGAAGGAAAGGCCAAAGACTTCAGCCTCACGGGAATGAGCAAGGACGAAATGACAAGATGAGGTGCCCTGGGCAC